TCCACTGAAGAAAGGGGCTAAGTCGAAGATCTTATTGACTAAACTAAAAGAAGGCCGAAGAGTAGACGGGTTGTGCCATGTCATGATGAAGATGCTTTCATTGCACCACACCATATAACAATCTATCTTTATCTCCTAACTCTTGATTTGAAAACTCCGGGCTAATATGTCAGTCGGGCAAGGGGATTCCGGTTGAAGGAGAGTTGAACAACTAGAGTTCACTTCGGGCTTCAGGACCCAAGAAAGAAAAAGCCAGGAAAGAGAAAGACAGATCGGGAAGAAGTTCCTTATTCCATTCCGCCGGGGAAGCTTTAAAAGAAAGGACCAAATCGCGCTCTGAAACAAAGGGTGCGGAGCAAGCTTGAAAGTGAAAGAAAGGGGCTAAGCTCGAAAGCCGACCCTTACCCTTATTTGTTTGAATATTCAATCCCTAGGGATTCCAAAAGGCGGAAGACTCGGGTGGTTCAAGATCTGCTTCAAGAAGGTCTTCCACAATTTCAAGAGGGTTTTCCCTAGTAGCGTCTTAGTTTGACCAGCAAGCATTCGTTCCAGGTAACTGCGGCTCGACTATGAGCGAAAGCTTGGCCAAACCTTATAGGGGTGAGCGAGAGGAAAGCGAAAGAGAGGGCACCGGACCGGTTCTCGTTATTAGTCTCTTTTACACCAAGAGAAGTAGTTGCTACGTTGCAACCTTCAATGACTGTATTTTATGATTTCCTAGAATATCCAACAGAGCGGGTTTATGCAACTATGCGAGTAAAGCAGTCGTCGCAAGTGAAAGGATTTGTCCCTCAGACAGCACATAAGCTCATCACATTTTGTTTTGGGAGAAGGCGACACCAAGCAAAAGCAAGACTCGAAGACAGAAAACGATAGAGGTTCAAGATTCTATTCACGATTCTATTTCTATTATTGGTAATAGGGTGAAGCCTTTCTGCTTAGACTTTAGAGGCGTTGGAGGCCCTTAACCCTTTCTATTGCGCCTGCCGTCTTCACTCCTGTCTCCCCGTTACCTTCCGCTTGTAACTCTCCTTTTGTCAAGTCTTTCGGCTTTAGGACTCACATCTGCTCTGGGACGGAAGGATTCGAACCTCCGATCAAAGGACCAAAACCAGTTGCCTTACCGCTTGGCCACGCCCCATTTCTATTCCACTTTCTATTCAACTAGGTGTTGGTTGTTCGTCAATTCCCTCCTAAATCGTGAGCTTAAGGCCTGTTTAAAGCAGGGCTCCGTCTCTGTTCTGAAAGAAAAAAAAAGGAAAGGAGTGAGCCACTGTGCCAGGCGCTGGAAAAGTGAGAGTTGTTGGTAAGCAGCTAAGGAAGGTGGGACATCTCACTTTAGCATTTAATTGATCCGCGAAGGCAGCATAGAATCTTATTGAGCTCGAACATCTCGTCATAGGTGTTTCGGACGACAAGAAAACGCTCTCTAAACGGGAGTAGACGGTCGGTTGTTCCCAGCTTGGCTAAATCCCAGAAGGCAGCCCCCCGAAAAGCAAGTTACCAATTGGAATTTCCATTCTTTCGATTCCGCAAGTCAAGTCAAAGGTGATCGTGCATTCCCTCACTCAGAACGTGGAGGCACCATCTATAACGTATTCTTCCTATCCTTTATTTGCTCCAGATGTTCTAGCTTCTGGACGCTGCCGAAGCGGTAGTGGGAGCAGCAGCCGGGCTTAGTAGAACGTATGAAGCCTAGCCATTTTTGTGCCTAGAAAGAAAGTAAAGTAATTAGACGAACTTCATTCTCTTTGACCGGCTTTGGTCGAGCAACCGCTACATTTCTGGAACGGCCACCGCCTACATAGCTCGTCTCCCTCTTTCAAGGAAGTGAGTCTCAGACCATGCCTAGTTCTGGGTCAGGGACCCAGAACTAGGCATGGTCTGTTTGTTTTAGAAACAAATCCAAAATGACAACAGAAAGAGTCATTCAAATGTTATAACTCCAGACCAGAAGGCAGGGGGGGCGACCTCTGATCAACACTTCAATAAAGCTAGAAAGCTAGTTACATCTACACCCTCGGATTCTCCATAATGGAGTACAATCTTGCTTTCTCCCACTTTCGCTCGAATAAGAATCTTAGATGACGCCCCCTGTTGTTGTTGTGTTCGGTCTGCAGAACATCGACTCTATTACCGATAGCTCTACAAGAATCAACATCAGCGTTATGGAGGTTTAATGGCTTGATGTGCTTCTGAAAAAGATATTCGCGTAGAGCTACTTGGCGCGCCCGGTACGGAAGAGCTCTCTCAACTTTAGTTCTACCTCGTGACGCAGCGCCGGCAGATTTTCTGGGAGATCGTACCACGGATCCTCAAGGAATATGGGAGGTACTTGAGGACCCTGTTGCGGGGCTGGTTGAACCACCGACGGTTCCCGTTCCCCGGCGGGTTTTTCAACGGGGGGGGTTGAAGGCCTCATACCAGTTTATAGGGCTGCCCCCCCAACCACAAAAATTATTATTATTTGATATCCTCTCACAACCATAATTTCTATAAC